ATTCTCCATCACATTGTCGGAACAAAAAAAATATTGGATGCGTAGATATGGAAATATTTGGTATATAAAGCCACGGTCTGGTAGATATATATCTAAATCTTATATAGAACTTGTTCTGGAATCAAAGAAAGATATTGAAAATGGCTCTTATGTTGTGACTTGGAATAAACGTTTCTCTGTGGAGGAACGGAATAGCAATTTATTCCTATGGAACATCTAGGAACAAGAAGATTTAATCGGAAACATCGACAAATTCTTGCGGAGTCCAAAGAAATGAAATAAAAAAAGACCCACTGTTCCAATTTCATCTCTATCGAATTTTAATATCAGAATAGTGGATATAGTCATGATTCAATGGGTCAGGTCCACTTACTTTTTCTTTTGTTGATTTCTAATCTTTACAATGGATTTGATTGGAATAATGGAAAATAGGAATATTTGGCAATTCAAGAGACGACTTATCATTATTCATTCTCATTATTCATTATAATATAATAAACAAATGTTCAACTTTATAACTACTATACTCTAATTGAATTCGAATAATAACTTATTCGAATTCAGTTATACAGTTGGTTACTTTTTTTTTATTACAAATAAAAATATCAACAATATCTCTATTCTCCGCTCAAATATGAATACTAAGACTGGAGTTTTATGAAAAAAGCGAAAGCCCCTTATCGGATTTGAACCGATGACTTACGCCTTACCATGGCGTTACTCTACCGCTGAGTTAAAAGGGCGCGTTTGATTCAATTCCTGAATGAATCATTATGCGGATAAGACATATCTATGTACATATATTATATACATAAGTACATGCAATAGACTCCTAGTAGCTAGTGGCCCATTCGGGAACGAGAAATTTGATTTCCCTAGCGAGTATAGGGTAAGAATGGTTTATTGATATTGAATTTGATAAATATCAATGCAATGACTTATTTCAAGACTGACTCGAATTAATTTTCTTTTATTGAATTGACCCCTATCAGAACGAAATTCACTTGATTGATACATGTACCTACCAATTCGACATAGATCCAAGATATTTCATCGAATCATGTGATGAAGAGATTCTACTTGTCCCCTGAAGCAAATTCTTAAAGAAAAAAAAAATTTTCGATAACTTGCCTCAGATTTCTCGTTTGTTAATTTCCTGGCTTAGTGTGAGATGGGTATATCTCATCTTAACAACGAGTGAATCAATGAATGAAAGTGGAAGAAATGAAGTTTAACCTTTTTTCTGGCGGACAAATCATTCCCTGAAAGGATCCCATCCTTCGTATTAGTTTCTATTTCTATATATAAATTTAATAAATTTATCTATAGAAATTTATTATTATTTAATATTTATTAGTTTAGTTATCTATTTATTATTATTTATTATATTTATTTAAATATTAATATAGAATATTTAATATAGTAATATCGATTTATAGATTTATATAATAGATTTTTGAATAGATTTCTATATAGAATGGCGCTTAGAATGAATGATTCATGAATAGAAATGACGAATCAAAAAAGTCTATGGAATCATGAAAGACAGAAAGATCTGTCGGATCTAGTCATACCATTACATTATATTGACAATTAAAAAAAACTGTTCATACTATGAGCATAGTATGATGGCGGTCGGGCAAGCATGCATGCCCCCATCGTCTAGTGGTTTAGGACATCTCTCTTTCAAGGAGGCAGCGGGGATTCGACTTCCCCTGGGGGTAGGGTACTACGAAAGGAAGTTGATCATGGATTATCAATAAGCCTAGAATTGATTCTTCCTGGGTCGATGCCCGAGCGGTTAATGGGGACGGACTGTAAATTCGTTGGCAATATGTCTACGCTGGTTCAAATCCAGCTCGGCCCAATAATTCGCTGATCCACCATGAAATGATATAACCCATTTGTTTTCCAGAAATTCCGAATAAAAAAAAGAAAACTTTATGATATATCCCTACTTCTTATTTGCTCTATTTATTTTTATTTGTTCCCACAAATGCGGATCTTGCTAATGATCTAGATTCATATCAGGATTTGTAAGAAGGAAAAGAGTAAAGAAAAAAAAAAGACTCTTTTTGTTCATTGAAAGATTGATTATCAATCGATTTGACAATAACGAAAGGATTAATCCATGCCGCTCTCACTAAAGTGCGTATCCATGTGGATATCAATATATCATTCGCGTCTATGTTACAACACGGCGATTCTAAATAGAAATGGTTTGAATGAAATCATAAGAATATGTATGCTATACACCTTATTTCCCTGGGATTGTAGTTCAATTGGTCAGAGCACCGCCCTGTCAAGGCGGAAGCTGCGGGTTCGAGCCCCGTCAGTCCCGACGGATCCAATAAACACTCAATTCATCTCTCCATTTTCTGTGAAAAAGAGGACAAGGAGCAGAATTTCATTCCCAACGGAAATCCTTATTTCTTTTTTTTTTTCTTTTTCGTTTCGCATTTCTCATCAAACAAATCCGGGAATTTCCATTACCTCAACTAGTACCGATTGGTAGGAGAGAGACATATGTGGATTAGTACAATTATTGGTAGCATCATATTCAGAATTCCAAGAGATACCATACTGGGTCGGACTTTTTCGATTGTTCCCGATCCGTGTAATGGAATAGAATACCCTATGTTTCCTGGAAGCACATACACAAATGGAATTCATTTCTTGTACGCTACAAAATGAATTTAACATAGTTACCCTGATAGAATACTTTTCAGATTAAACCTATCTCTTTTTCTGGTTCCGATTGTGTGTAATCTCAGTTACTAATTTGAATTTGAAACAATTTATCGCATTCAAATTGCACACTGAACTTTTGATATATGCGTCCCAGTCCTAATCCAAGGAAAGAGGATATTAATAAAAGAAAGATCAAACAAGGATCCCGCCCCTCTTAGCAAGAGAATGAATAATTTTTTCCTTTCTAAGGTAAAGATCCCATCGAAAAAAGAACAAATTCTAAAATAGTGAATTTGATGGAATATTAGATCTTTTAGACTGGGACTCATCTTTATCACACTTCTTTGTCTTCCAAGAAAATTAGATCATTAAAAAAACGGAGTTTAGAACTTAACTCAGTCTTTTTTTACATTTTACTTCTATTGTTTGTTTGGGTTTGTAACCAATGGAAGTGGAAAAACGGTCAGATGATACTTCATCAGATGATTGTACAAGGAAGGTGGTAGGTTCTAGAAAAGAAAGAAAGAATGGAAAAGAATGATAAATAAAGGAATTCTTGATTCGATTAGATCAGGAATCCAATTTTGGATTCGGTATGGATAAAAGATCTTCCTATGTTATACTATTCAATTCTCGACGATGAATCGATTTGATAGCTCAGATATTGTTATTCATGATATTGATCTGATTCAATATCATCGAGATATAATTCATCCCATTGAATTTACAGGTGAAAGATTTCTCATCTCTATGGGATTAAATCCCGAGTTATTGCGAAGTAAAAAAAACGAAACGATGAGATTATGGAAGTAAATATTCTCGCATTTATTGCTACTGCACTGTTCATTCTAGTTCCTACTGCTTTTTTACTTATCATTTACGTAAAAACAGTCAGTCAAAATGATTAATTTGAATGAAACTTGACTCCTTAGTTCTTATCAATGATTGAAGAAATAAAATCAAAAAGATTCCAATTTCGCGTCTTAAATGAAATGAGCGGACTAGAATCAGCAGTATTCTATGAGATCCGATAGTATGGTAGAAAGAACTATATGAATCTTTCTACCATACTACTTCTTACTGTTATTGTAGTGTATAAAGTTGTACTGTATAAAGATAGAGGCTTAATATAGATCAATCTAAAATATGTATCTTCATATTCCTATATGAAGATATCAATTACATATATGTAATGTACATAGCACCCCAATTCTATTTCTTTGCTTCATCTATTTGATTTGTATTGATTCCAATCAAAAAATCGAAAGGCAACTCTTACGGTTCTAATTCCTAGATTTCTGATTATTTCCAATATGAATCCCGGTATCCCTCGAAAGAATCAAATCAATGAAGGAAAAATGGTATAGGCATATATTAATAAAAAAAAAACCAAGTAATCTTTTTTTTTTGTTTTTTCGCATTCCGAAGAAGTAATTGATTGAGCCGTTGACAGATGGTTCAAGGAGTTCTATGGGAACTTCTTCGGATTTCGAAAAGGAGTAGTAAACCCCATCGATTTGTAACGTTTGAACCATGATATGAAACGAGTTGATAAAGCATAAATCAAATTTATACAATAATAAAGTAAGTGCGCAATATGTAACTTGCCCAAGGCAAGATCTTATTATGCGTAGTATCTCGTTGGACAATCACTATGTCTATGTTGTTTCCCATAGAAAGTGCGTATCCACTTAATAACAGAACGACTTTCTCTTTGAACAGTAAAGTAAAGAGGGAAACAAATAAAAAGGGTCCGTTGTTCCTCGTTGTCCATATATAATTCTGGTAAGAGCCGGTTCACCGAAATAGAAAATTTAGTAAGAATTCGGTTGGAAGAAATTTCCTATCATTTGGATCCCCTTTACTTTCGAAATACGAACATGGGAATCATTGAAATATCTGTTTGATTGAAAGGGTATTATTCATATAATACATTACTCCACCAGAATCCAACGGAATTTCGAAATAAAGATATTTTTATTTAAATTTCATTACTAAAAAGAATATTTTCTCAAAAGTTAAAAACGAGAATGATTTATAAAACAATTGATACAGTTTGATTTGATTCCTCAACTCAATTAGTAGTACCCTTAGAGTCCACTTCTTCCCCATACTACGAGTGAAAGGGAAAATGTAAAGACTACCATTAAAGCAGCCCAAGCGAGACTTACTATATCCATGTGAATTATGTCCCCTATCTCTATGAATATGAAGGAATTATTCCATTATTGCTCACTAATAATAGTGGAATCAATGGTGCAGAGTCAAAAAAAAAGGGGGGTGATTCTGACCCAACACTATTGATGAAC